ATAGAGTTCCAACGAAAACCACCTGATTGAAGAGACTGTCAGAGTTTTCTATTTCTAGGATCAATAAAATAAGGTTTTGTTGGTATAGAACATGGGATTCTATAGGAAATTTAATAGGTACGAATAGAGCAAAAGAGGAAAAAAAAAAATAGTAGAAGTAGAGAAGGTTATAGAAAACTATATACGAGTCATCACTACCCCACTTTTTGTATTTCCTTAATTAAATTTGGTTTGATTAGGGCGAAATTCCTTCAAAACCTCCGCCCTTTTTAAAATATCCTGAACAGTTTCTGTAGGTTGAGCACCCTTTTCAAGGAAATATAGAATAGCAGGAACGTTTAAATAAGTTTGATTCTTTATCGGATCATAAAAACCCACTTTCCGAAGATCTCTTCCTTCTCTTCGGGATCGAACATCAATTGCAACGATTCGATAGACGGCTCATTGGGATAGATGTAGATGGATAGTACCCCCCCTAGAAACGTATAAGAAGTTTTATCCTCGTACGGCTCGAGAAAAAATGATTTGAAGTTTTATTTATGTATAGAATTACAACGGCAAATGGATCTATAAAATGATCAAATCAATATAATTAAGTCCTTTTTTCTTCTTCCTTCTTGAAATGAAAAAGAAAAAACAAATCATTCGTACTCATAACTCAAGTTGGATAACTCTCAAATAGCTCAAAGGAAAATCTTTAGGCATTTCTTTTATTGAGCGGTCTTTAAACACCTTTCATTTTTGTTTGTCTCGTTTAAAATTTATTTGGATTTGGTTTTATTCTAGTCCAGTTATTGAGACAATTGAAAGGGTCTTTCCTTGTTCTGAGATCCTTTATCTTTTATTTGTTTTAAATCATTGGGTTTAGACATAACTTCGGTGATTTTTAATCCTCTCAAAATGGCAGCAACATACCCTTTTTGTGATTTCTTTTCATCAAAAAATCATACAAACGGTTGATTCTGACGTGATCCACTTTATATCGAAAGAGTTTTATCAATTTCCAAGAAATTTTCCTTTTGTATTGTATTGGAAACTTGGAACCCTTTCGATTTCTATATCGAAGATATATTTACGAAGTTGTTCCAATTTATTGATTGGTATTAACCCTAGATCCTTGCCCTTGAGAAATAAATTAATACTTTCTACTCGAGCTTCATCATGGACTATTTCCATTACAACCCAATAAAAAAGAGAGGTTCTAGTGGAATAGAAGAAACGATGTCGAGTCAAGAGCACCTTCATTACTATATAAAATGGTGGACGTAAGAATCCACAACGGATCATGTCTTTCAAGTCGCACGTTGCTTTCTACCACAGCGTTTCAAACGAAGTTTTACCATAACATTTCTCTAATTTGGAGCCGGTATGGAATTGATTCCATTATGGAATCATGAATAATCATTGGTTTAGTCATTACATAATAATCGATACTTTTTTCTTCTATATAGATGGATAGCTATTTTTATGAAGAAATTTTAGCAAGAATTCAACTTAACCCCATAATTTGATTGTATAAATGCAAGATTTTTTTTTATTAGTTTCTATTAGAATTAGAAAAATTCTATTATTATTTCTATTCTAATTTATTATATATCAATATTAATAATATTAATAATATATTAATAATATAATAATTAAATAATTAATATTATTATAGATTAATAAATAAATAAAAAAATCAAAATAATAAAAAAAAATATTCTATTATTATCTATTAAAATAAAAAAATGGAAATACCATAAAAATAAAAAATAAGACGAATAAATGAGTTCTTTTTGAATATCTACATCTTCAAGTAACTCAATAGGATAGATTCACTAATTTCACACCTCTTTATCTTTTTTATCTTTAAGTACTAAAGATTCAACTAATAAAGAATGATTAAAAATATTTAATTTAGAATTAAGTTTCCTACTTTGACATCATTATTTGAATAAAGTTTTACAGTAAGAATCGCGTTTGATCATCATAAAAAAGAGAAATTTCTATTTCTTTTTGAATTGAATCAGCAATGATTCAAAGCAGATAGATCGAATAATAAACAATAAAGAAAAAATTTTTTCTCATGAGATGAATAAAAAAGACTGATGTAAGGGAAGATTTAAGTCGTTATTCTTTCATTTTGATTTTTTCAATTCCATGAAAGAATAGAATAGTGGGTTTTCCTATCTATCAGATAGACTGAACAACGGTCATATTCTATGTTAAATATTTTAATTTTAAAATTTAAGGAATCCCAATTTTTTTTTTCACAAAGAAAAACTATTGTCACTGAAATAGAGCGATAACAATATATACATACAATATATACATTATAGGCTGCGCATTTCCTCATTTTATATACGTATTTTCGTATTTTGTTTGATGTGAGATTCAGTAATCTTTGTATAATTTTGTCATAAAATAATAAAATAACAAAGTAAAGTGAATAAAATGGACGAATCGCCCCTGTCTCAATCTTTTAAAATACATGTATTACATATGTAATTTGATTGTT